AATTAATTATTTATATGATTTCTGCTTTGAGACAATATTTGCCACCCTAGCATCTTCAGTGCTATGCTCTAAAATTAAGCTATCAATGCTAAAAAGTATGTTTGAAAGTAAATAAGATTAGTGTGAAGAACAAAATTAAGGCAATAAAGAAATTAAAGGATTTAATTTGAATATTTTGGTTATTTACTGATATTGAGGATGAAACTAAATTTCTTCCTTGTCCTCCTAAAATTTCTAATCATCCTATGTCAATTGATTTAATAATATTTCTTCCTAAAAGTATTGAAAATTTAGTAAGTGGTTGAGTTGAAATCGGAGCTAAAAACCACATAGTTGAAAAAAAGAATTTTATTTTATTTGTCTTTTTTTCGTTATAATCAGAATCTCAAGCCAAAAAGGCTAAAAAGATACCTGAAATAATAACAAAAATTGTTAATAATTTTAAGTATGACGGCAGGATGAATGTTATTGGATTAAATTGCAAAAAAATATTTTGGAATGCAAATCCAGCGATTACAGCCATTAATCTTAGAATTGTGGTTGCTCAGTTAACATATGAATCTAATTCTTGTTTTTCATGGAAAGAGGATCCTTTGATATGCCCTCAAAGAGAACAAAAGGATAGACGAAAGGAGTATGCCGCTGTTATTCCTGTAGCTAAAAAAATTAATAGTACTATTAGAAAGTTAGTGGGATTATAAAGTGATAATTCTAAAATTAAATCTTTAGAGTAAAATCCTCTTAAAAAGGGAGCACCGCAAAGTGATAAGTTTGCAATATTTATACATGTTGTTGTTAATGGGGCTTGAGAAAATAATAAACCTATGTGACGAATATCTTGAGTATTTGACCTATTGTGAATAAATATACCGGCACATAAAAATAATAGAGCTTTAAATAATGCGTGAGTATATAGATGAAATAGAGCTAAATAAGGCATTCCTAGCCCCAAACTTATTATCATGACTCCTAGTTGTCTTAAGGTAGATAAAGCAATAATTTTTTTTAGGTCGTTTTCATAGTTGGCTCCAATTCCCGCTATAAGAAGAGTAAGAACAGAAATAAATAGTAGCATTGGTTTAAATATTGAGATTGTTTCCAGAAAGGGGAAAAATCGAATAACTAAAAAGACCCCTGCAGTTACTAGTGTTGATGAATGAACTAATGCAGATACAGGTGTTGGTGCTGCCATGGCAGCAGGAAGCCAACTGGAAAAAGGAATTTGTGCTCTTTTTGTTATAGCAGCTAATGTCACTGTAAGAGCTAATCATGATGTTAGATAAAAATCTCAAATTGATAAAATAGATCAATGTCCTTGCAAAACTAAAATTCCAATTGAGATTAAGATTATTACGTCTCCAATACGATTTGCTAAAACTGTAACTATTCCGGCTCCTAAGGACTTTATATTTTGATAATAAATTACTAAAGCAAAGGATACAATACCTAAGCCATCTCAACCTAAAAGCAATGCTGGTAATCTAGGAATAAAAACTAAGAGATTTATTGATAGAACAAATAATATAACTAATCAAACAAATCGTTTTAAAAATGGATCATCGGATATATAACTTGAAGAAAATATTATAACACAACCTGAAATCAAACAAACTACGTTTCTGAAACTAAGTCTTACGGGGTCAAAAATTAATATTAAAGTTATACTACAAGATCTTATTTGAAAAATTGATCATTCTAAAATAATGTTTTTTCTTTGAAGGATGAATATTATTGTCACAGGAAATAATATTACACTATATGATAATAGAAATAATGAACTAATAGAAGAGGATTTTAGGGATATATTCATAGGTCAAGTGAAATAAAATTTTCATTATCAAATCCACAGGCTGATGTTTTATAGTTAAACTAACTTGACTAAATTCATATTGAAACTAAATCTCTTTTTAAAATTAAGAAATTTCCAGGAATTCAATGCAAAAGAAATAATGTAAACCCAGTAGACTTAAAATCATTAAAAGGTTTTAAAAATTTAGGTCTTCCTCCGTGTTGTGTTCTTGTATATAAATATATTCTATATAGAGCAGCTAGGAACCTTATTAATCCTAATGAAATTAGATAATACTTAGAACTAAAAATAGTAGATGGGAAAATTATAATTTCTCCTAATAAATTGATGCTGGGAGGCGCTGCTATATTTATAATACAAAATAGAAATCATCACATTGCAAGTAATGGTAACAATATTAACATTCCTTTTCTCAGGAACAATCTTCGTGTATGACTTTTCTCATAAGTGTAATTAGCTAATGCAAAAAGTGCAGAAGAGCAAAACCCATGAGATAGCATTAAAATTAATGCTCCTCTTCATCCCCAGGATGTATTTGAAAAAGCTCCTGCTAGTATTAAAGATATATGACCAATTGAAGAGTAAGCAATAAGTGACTTTAAATCAACTTGTCGAAAACAAACAATTCTTGTAATAACACCTCCTCAAATTGCTAGAGAAAAGATAATAATACATGTTTGTGAGGAAATAAAATTAAAATATTGATATACTCGTAAAATCCCATATCCACCTAATTTTAACAAAACTGCGGCTAGAACTATTGAACCTGCAACAGGTGCTTCAACATGTGCTTTAGGAAGTCATAAATGGACAGTGAACATAGGAAGTTTCACTAAGAATGCAGTAAAACATAGTAAAGTTAAAAAATTTCAGGCTCATAAGTAATCGGTGCAATAAGGATGAATACGTAATCTTCTAATTATTAAAATATCTCTTGAACTCAGTCTTTGAGAAGCTCATAAAATAATTAATAAAAGGGGCAAAGAGGCGGCTACAGTATAAATTATTATATACATACCAGCTTGAAGTCGTTCCGGCTGATAACCTCAGCCCAAAATTAATAAAAGTGTGGGAATTAAAGAGGCTTCAAAGAGAAAATAAAAAATTAAAATTCTAGAAGATATAAAAGTAAGAATTAAAACTAAGTTTAAGATTAAAACAAATCTAGAAAATAAAAAATAGTTATTCTTAGAAATTTTCACTCTATTTTGCCTTGCTAGTATTATTATTAAAGAAATTCATAAAGTTAATGAAATTAAAATTCTAGATATAGAATCAATTCTTAAAAAAGAATTAATAGATTCATAAGAAAAAAATGGATTGAATAAGTGAATTATAGAAATCAATCTTCCTAAAGCTAAAGATCATATTTTATGGTATCAGGATCATTTTTTATTAAAAAAAAGCAAGAAAGTTGAGCTTATAAAAATTACACCTAACATTTGTGTATAGAAAATCTTGAAACGTAATCATTTCCTTCTGAGCGAATAATTGCTACTAAGATAGCTAACCCTAAACTAGCTTCACAAGCCCCTAATGTAATAAGAATTAGTGAAGTTTCTCCGCTAAAAGTAATATTAGTGGATAAAGCAAATAATATAATAAATAAGTTTATAGTAACAGCTTCTAACCTCAGTAAAACTCTTAACAAATGTTTATATTGTAAAGAAAGAGCTAATAAAGCTATAAAAACTCCAAATATTCTAAGTATACTTAAGTAAAATGTTCTCATTTCTTATATTTTGATGTTTAATTAAAGCAACAATAGCTTAATAAAGAGCATTGGTCTTGTAAGTCAAAGGTGAATAAATAAATTTCTTGTTGCTAAGTTATTAAGTGAATTGAACACTTCAAATTTGTTTTCAAGACAAATTTTCCCCAGGAAATAACTAATGTGTTACTGTATTAATAATCTAAAATATTATCTCATATAACTTGAACTACAGGGTCAATTACAAAATATATAAAATATAGAACAGTGAAAATTTGACCGATTTGTTCATAAGGGGCTTCTACCGGGCAGGCCCCAATTCAAGTAAGAATGAAAAACATTCCAATATAAAATCAAAATAAGATTTGATTTAAGGGATAAAATGCTATAGAACGAAATTTACCTAAATGAGTAAACGGTAAAATGAATAAAATGGCAATTGATATAACTAATGCAATAACTCCACCTAGCTTGTTGGGAATAGATCGTAAAATAGCATATGCAAAAAGAAAATATCATTCTGGTTGGATATGAACAGGAGTTACTAGTGGATTAGCTGGAATAAAATTTTCAGGATCAGTTAATAATTGGGGAGAAAATAGAGCTAATATACTTAAAAGAAATAATACGACTAAAAATCCGACTAGATCTTTAAATGTATAATAGGAATGAAATGGAATTTTTTCTCCATCTCTATTAATTCCTAAAGGATTATTAGATCCTGTTTCATGAAGAAACAGTAAGTGGAGAACAGCAAGTGCCGCAATAACAAATGGTAGTAGAAAATGGAGAGCAAAAAACCGAGTTAATGTAGCATTATCTACTGCAAATCCTCCTCATACTCATTCCACTAATATTTTCCCAATATAAGGAATGGCTGATAATAAATTAGTAATGACAGTAGCTCCTCAGAAAGATATTTGACCTCAAGGTAACACATATCCTAAGAAGGCCGTTCCTATTGTTAAGAATAGAAGAATTACACCAATATTTCAGGTATGGATATTGATATAAGAACCATAATATATTCCTCGACCAGCGTGTAGATAAAGACAGATAAAAAACCAAGATGCTCCATTAGCATGAAGTGCTCGAAGTAATCAACCATATGATACATCTCGAGAAATATGTATTACAGAACTAAAAGCTAAGTCTACATGAGCGGTATAATGTATAGCTAAAAACAAACCTGTTACAATTTGAATACCTAAACACAAACCCAATAATGAACCAAAATTTCATCAAATAGATAAATTTGATGGAGCGGGAAGATCTACTAAAGCTCCATTTATAACTTTTAAAATAGGATGTACTTTTCGAATAGGACTTCGCATATAGATATTTAACTCCTAAATGGTCGAAGAGAAGCTTGTTGATAATAACAAATTTTAACAACAACAATTAAATTAATTAATAAGATAACAGCTAGTCCGATTAAAATTGAAATCATCTGAGGAGCTACTATTTCAATACCATAGATTTTTAAAACCTTTATGTTTCTAAAAATACTTAAGTACCCAATAGATGAAACATCAATTAATGGTAAGAAATAAAAAATAATAGATACAGGAAAAATTATAATCAAAAAAAATAATATAGGAGTTCCTTTTCCAAATAAAACGTTAGGAGATAATGCAGCTACATAAGCAAATATCACTAATAATCCACCTACGTAAATAAGAAATAAAATATATCCATATCAAGAAGATAATATTATAGCTCTAATAAAGCATATCAGTAAAGTAGAAATTATAATAACTAATCCTAGTCTTAGAGGCTGTATTATTAAGGGTAATAATAGAAGTCTAGATAATGTTATACTAAAAACAATTAATGCTCTCATTTCGAAATGTGGGATTATCTACCCAAGCTTTAGCTTCCAATGCTAATATTTTAGTTAAACTACATTTTCGATCATAAACGGTTTATTAGTAGTATAGGTATGATGAGAGGCTGGCCACTAGGAGAAGAAAACTTAGTGCAGCTGGTAAAAACCCTTTTCAAGTCAATCCTATCAATAAATCATAACGAAATCGAGGATATCTACCACGAACTCAAATAAACGCGAAAGCAAAAAATAAAACTTTAAATATAAAAGCCAAATCGCTTTCAATTAGAATTATTGATCTTCCGCCAAAGAAAAGCAGAGCAGAAAGTAGTCTTATAACTAAAATATTAGCATATTCGGCTAAAAAAATTAATGCGAACCCAGCTGCCCCATATTCAATATTGAATCCTGAAACCAATTCAGACTCTCCCTCTGCAAAGTCAAATGGAGCTCGATTCGTCTCTGCTACACAGGTTACAAACCATATTAGTGAAACTGGAATTATTAAAAAAGTTAATCAAATAAATTCCTGAGATTCTTTAATTTCAATAAATCTAAAACTTCCCACTAAAAACAATGGAAATAAAAGAATTAAAGCTATTCTTACTTCATAGGAAATAGTCTGAGCAATAGCTCGCAAACTACCCAATAAAGCATATTTAGAATTAGACGCCCATCCAGCTAATAAAGTTCCATATACATTTATTCCAGAAACACACAGAAAAAACAAAATACCCCACTTAAAATAAGAACAAGAATATAATCTAGGGTATAATTGCCATAGTAATAAAGCTAAAATAAAACTAAAAACAGGAGCAATAAAATAAGGGGAATAATTTGCTATTGTAGGTTTTGCAATTTCTTTAGTTAAAAGTTTAGCTGCATCTGCTAAAGGTTGTGGAAGACCCATAAATCCTACTTTATTAGGTCCTTTCCGAATCTGAATGTATCTAAGACCTTTTCGTTCTAAAAGAGTAAAAAAAGCGACTGCCAATAAAATACAAATATAAGTAAATACTGTTGAAATAATAGAAATATACATTATAAAGAAAAGAAATTTCATCTTTATATTTAGGGCTTAAACCTAATGCACTTCATCTGCCATCTTTATGTTTACTTATTTATCAAATAAAGGAATTTCACCTATATCCATTGATCCTAAGTCAATTGCATTAAATTTTTGCTAATTTGATTGAATTTAATTTTTAATTAGATTTAATCAATGGAAAGTATCATCTATACAATAAATTGGTCCTTTCGTACTAAATTTATTAAAATAATTAAAGATAGAAACTGACCTGGCTCACGCCGGTCTGAACTCAGATCACGTAGAATTTTAATGGTCGAACAGACCAACCCTTAAAGACTGCTGCACCTTTAGGATATTCTGGTCCAACATCGAGGTCACAAACCTTTTTTTCGATATGAGCTCTTAAAAAAGATAATGCTGTTATCCCTACGGTAACTAATTTCTTTAATCAAAATATTTTGGATCAATTCTAGTTTGATTTTAGTTAATTTAATAAAGGAAGCTTTTTGTGTTCCTCAGTCGCCCCAACTAAAATATTTAATAGATAATTTTTTATAAATATCAATTAATTAATTCTATTAATTCTTTTTAAGCTCGATAGGGTCTTCTTGTCTTTTAATATTATTTAGGCTTCTTCACCTAAAAATAAAATTCTATTAAATTATAAAGAGACAGTTTCATTCTTGTCAAACCATTCATACTAGCCTTCAATTATAAGGCAAATGATTATGCTACCTTTGCACGGTCAGAGTACCGCGGCCGTTGAAAATTCACTGGGCAGGTCCGACTCCCTATTATTTAAGTTCAAGGAGCCATGTTTTTGCTAAACAGGCAGAATGATTGTTTGCCGAGTTCCTTTTTATAATTTTTATGTTAAAAATAAATATAAACTTCAACTAATAAATTGCTAAAGAAATATAAGATATTTTAATACTCATTTTAGCATTAATACAATTTAATTTGATTATTAAATTTTTTTCTATAACTGCAAGCAAATCAATTATTTTTTTAATTAATTAATAAATTATAACAAACTCAAAATTATAGCTATTTTCAAGCTTAAATTTTAATAAAAATATAATGCAAATATATTTTTAATTTTCGAGCTTATCCTCGAAAATTTAACTAAATTAAATTCTTTTTATAGAATAATTTATAAAAATTAAATTAATTTAAAGCACTTATATGCTTTTACAGAAAAACTAGCTATCATCTAATACGAATAAAATTTCATTTCCATTTTTATTTCTAAGAAAGTTTTTGCTACAACTACTCTTTTATTACTAATATACTGAATAAAAATAACTCATTAGATTTCGAGAGATTTAAGAAAAATATACATCTAGCTAAACCATGATGCAAAAGGTACAAATATTAAATTTTTCTATTTTTTAATTAGGATTAATTCCCTTACGGTACTTTTTTTAGGTCATATTTAATAATTTTCTATCACTTTTACTAAATTTAAAAATGTTTTGAATAAATTATGTAATTTAATAATTTATTAGACTATAATATTAAATTTAAAAACAACTTATACTTAAGTATATTTTCAGTGTAAGTGAAATGTATTATATTTATACTATGTTTTTCATCTAGGAACAATTTCCATTACCCCTGCTATGTTACGACTTATCTCATTTTTCAACGAGAGCGACGGGCGATGTGTGCACGTTTCAGAGCCTCATTCAAACTATTTATGTATTTTAGTTTACTTTCAAGTCCTCCTTCAAAATAAGTTCCATTTTAAATTTCCGTAATTATAATTTTTATAATTGTAACCCATCCTCTCCTTATTATAGGCTGCACCTTGATCTGACGTTTTAATTTAAAACAATTTTAATTGCTAACTTCTATATTTTTAAAAGTTACCTGACGACGACGGTATACAAACTGATTACAAAATAAGGTTAGATATTGCGTGGATTGTCGATTACGAGACAGGTTCCCCTGATAGGTCTAAAACACCGCCAAGCCCTTTGAGTTTTAAATTTTTAACTATTCATAGTACTCTGGTAAATTTAATTATATTTACAATCAAGAATAATGGGGTATCTAATCCCAGTTTCCCTCAAGACTATCATAGCTTCAGTATCATTTAGTTACCATTAGATTAGCTATCTATATACAAATTTTACTTTTTTATAGATGTTTAATAAACTATCCTTTATAAACCTAACTATCTTTTTACCTAAAAATATAACTTAATCACTTGGTATAACCGCGGATGCTGGCACCAAGTTAACCTGATTTAATGTACGAAGTTAATTCAGACTTTCGTCTTTATTAAATTAACCTTCAGCACTGGTGTTAGTGGGACTTTTCAAAGCATTTTTTATAACTATAATACTTTAAGAAATTATATGAAATTATATAATCTACTTTAAATCACATTTATTCTTACCTCACCTCTTTCTATAAAAACCATGTGTATTACTATGTTCTCGTTATATTGCTAAGTCAGAGCCAAGCTTAGTTAATAATTAATAAAACTTAAAAATGATTACTTATATTTATATAAGTATTTAACACCCATTTTATTTTACTTATAAGATAGTTTCTATGGTGTAAAATGCACATTAGATTTTCATTCTAAAGGGATAAAATTATTTTATTAGGAATAACTTTACTAACTCATGTTAAATGTCATCTTTTGAGTATGATTATAGTACACTTGCCTTCCAAGTAAGAGGATTAAAAAAATTTAAAAAAGATATTACAAAGCGGTGTAAGGGCACAAAGAATTTTGATTTCTTAGGAGAGGTTCATATCCTCCTGGTAAAGGTTTTAAGTTAAATTAAACTATAAGCCTTCAAAGCTTAATATAAAGAAAAATCTTTAAACCTTGCCCGCCATAGTTTATGTAAAACATCGACCTGCAAAATCGAGAAAGGAAGTAAAATTTCCTGGTGTGTTTGTTTGGTGGCTGAGTAAAAAGCGGTAGACTGTAGATCTATTAACGGAGTTAATTCTTCCCAACAAAACATGTAAAATAAGCTAAATACAAAGCTATTGGGTTCATACCCCAAAAATGAACATAAGTTCTTTTACAATATAATTTTATATTTAAGTAGTATATACACAGACTAATGAGGGTGTTCATCAGAATATAAAGTAATTAAAAGACAAAAAATATAAGCCTGAATTAGACTAATACCAAATTCGAAAATTGTATATAAAACTTGAATTGATAAGAGAAGTAATATGGAAAAAACAGACGATAGAAAAAAACTAGCTGTTAAATAATTACCAATTAGTGTTAAAACAATATGCCCTGCTCTTATGTTTGCAGTTAATCGTACCGATAAGGTAATTGGACGAACCATAATTCTAACTGTTTCAATAATAACTAAGAAGGGATTTAATGGTGCAGGTGCTCCTATTGGTAAAAGTCCCGCTACAACTGAACTTGGATTATAAAAAATTGCAGATACAATTAATGTTAACCATAAAGGTAATCCTAAAGATAGGGATACGGCTAGATGACTAGTAGGTCTAAAAACATAGGGAATTAAACCTCTTATATTTATTAAAATCAAAAATAAAAACAAACCTGTAATAATATTTACAAATCCTCCTATATTAATACCAAAAGAACGAAATACTTGGGAAGAAGCAGTATCTTTAAAAATACTTACAACTCTAAGTCACCGAGGAGACATTACCCAATAAAAAGAACTAAAAAGGACGATAGTAACTAAAGAAAAGAGTCATATTAATACATATAACGATATAAAAACTTGATTATTATCATCAAAAGAAGAAAAAATGTCTACAAGCATTCTTATTATTTTATCAATTTCATTTATTTTCTTTAAGTGGAGTTGAAGTTAAATTTTCTCCTTGAAAAAAAACTTTATTAGATCATCAAATCAATACAGATATTGTCAATACAGCTACTCAAAATAAAACAAATAATAAAATTCAATTTAGTGGAGACAATTGAGGCATGTAAAAAGTACTAAGTTTAATTAGTAACGTAAGGCTGACAACCTTATATTATATTTTAACTAACTTTTTAATCTGACACATTAATAGCTCATTCTAAAAAGTTTTTAAGCGGAACAGCTTCTACTACAATAGGCATAAAAGAATGATTAGCTCCACAAATTTCAGAACATTGACCATAGAATACCCCTGGGTATTTAATAAAAAAACCTAATTGATTTAATCGTCCTGGAATAGCATCTACCTTAACTCCTAATGATGGTACAGTTCATGAGTGAATAACATCAGCTGAAGTTACTAAAACACGCAGATCAGTTTGAGTTGGCAGTACAACTCGGTGATCTACTTCCAATAATCGAAAATCACCTGGTTCTAGTTCATTAGTTGGTACTATATATGAATCAAATTCAATATTTGAATAGTCAGAATATTCATAACTTCAGTACCATTGATGCCCAATTCTCTTGACAGTTAATCTACAGTCACCAATTTCATCAAGTAAATATAATAACCGTAAAGAAGGCAAAGCTAAGAAAATTAAAATAAATGCAGGAATAATTGTCCAAATAGTTTCAATAGACTGCCCTTCAACTAAGGAACGACAAGTATATTTATTTACTATTAGAGATACTGCTGCATATCCAACTAAACTAATAATCATTACTAAAATTATTATAGCATGATCATGAAAAAAAATTAATTCTTCTATTAAAGGAGAAGCCGCATCTTGAAATCCTAATTGTCCTCATAGGCTCATGTCGTAAAGTATGTTTTATAATTAACTAGCCACTAAAGCTCCTGTTTCAGGTGCATTATGAAAGTCAGCAGGTAAAATATTATCTCACTCTAAAGCTGTTCTAAGATGAGTTCTTCAAATTACACTTCGTTGAGAAATTAATGCTTCTCATACAATTACTATAAAATATAAAACAGCTACAAAAGAAATCATTGAACCAATTGATGATACAACATTTCATTTTGTATAACAATCAGGGTAATCTGAATAACGTCGTGGTATTCCCGCTAAACCTAAAAAATGTTGCGGAAAGAAAGTTACATTAACTCCAATAAACATAATGTAGAAATGAGCTTTAGTTCATCGTTCGTTTAATGTCACTCCACTTAATAAAGGAAATCAGTAATTAAAAGCCCCAAATAAGGCAAACACTGCCCCCATAGAAAGAACATAATGGAAGTGAGCTACGACATAATATGTATCATGAAGTATAATATCTAACGAAGAATTTGATAATACAATCCCTGTTAATCCTCCAACCGTAAAAAGAAAAATAAATCCTAATGCCCAAAGCATAGGAGTTTCGTACTTAATTTTAGCACCATGGATTGTAGCAAGTCAACTAAATACTTTAATTCCAGTAGGAACAGCAATAATCATTGTAGCTGCTGTAAAGTATGCTCGAGTATCAACATCCATTCCCACTGTAAATATATGATGAGCTCATACAATAAAACCTAAGACACCAATAGCTAGTATAGCATAAATCATACCTAAAGTTCCAAATGTTTCTTTCTTAGAAGAATAATGACTAACAATATGGGAAATTATTCCAAACCCCGGAAGAATTAAAATATAAACTTCAGGATGTCCAAAGAATCAAAACAAGTGTTGATATAAAATAGGATCTCCACCTCCTGCTGGATCAAAAAATGCGGTATTAAAATTTCGATCAGTTAAAAGTATTGTAATAGCTCCGGCTAATACAGGTAAAGATAAAAGAAGTAAAATAGCAGTAATTTTTACAGACCATACAAATAAAGGTAAACGTTCAAACTGTATTCCTCGTCATCGTATATTAATAATAGTTGTAATAAAATTAACAGCTCCAAGAATAGATGACACACCTGCAAGGTGTAAAGAAAAAATAGCTAAATCTACAGAACCCCCAGCATGAGCTAAATTAGCAGATAAAGGAGGATAAACAGTTCACCCGGTTCCTACTCCCCTCTCTACTGCTGCAGAGGATAATAAAAGAAGTAAAGCAGGAGGAAGTAATCAAAATCTTATATTATTTAAACGGGGGAAAGCTATATCAGGAGCTCCTAATATTAACGGAACTAGTCAGTTCCCAAATCCACCAATTATCATAGGTATCACTAAAAAGAAAATTATTACAAAAGCATGAGCTGTAACAATTACATTATAAAGTTGGTCATCACCAAGAAGTGCTCCGGGTTGTCCAAGTTCAGCACGAATAAGAAGTCTTAAAGCTGTACCAACTAATCCTGATCATATTCCAAATAGAATATATAATGTTCCAATGTCTTTATGATTTGTAGAAAATAATCAACGCATTTCTTAAAATGACTTTAATAAAGAAATTATTAAAATCAAAATACCTCCTATAATATTAAGTATATTAATTAAAATCATAATTCCATTACCCAACTCTTTATTATTGATTCCATATTTTTTTAGGTTACTTAAAAATACCGAAAAAAACAATCTTAAGTAATAGAATAATCTTATCAAAGAACCTAGAATTAGAACAAAAACAGCAGATATCCAAGGACCTCTTACACTCGATGTAATCACCAATCATTTAGAAATAAATCCAAGTAAAGGAGGCAAACCCCCTAAAGATAACAACAATAATATAATCGTAAGGGCAGCAAAGCCTCTATTTTTTAAATTATTAATATTCTTCATTATCCCAGAATCGTTATATCAAAGACTTATAAATAAAGAAATACTAATTAATATATAAATTCCTAAATATATTTTTATTGTTCATTCTGAATGTACAAGAGCAAATATTATTCACCCTAAGTGACTAATAGAAGAATATGCTAATAAAGCACGAATTTGAGTTTGATTTATACCTCCCACTCCCCCAATTAATGCAGAACCTGCACTAACTATACATAGTATAAAAACTACTCTATATGATTGCCTAATTTCTAATAGACAAAGAACTAAAAATAAAGGAGCAAGTTTCTGCCATGTAGCTAAAATTAAACAGGAAACTCAAGGTAACCCAGCTATAACACCAGGCAACCAGTAATGAAAAGGAAAAAGACCTAACTTAATGCATAAACCTCTAATTAAAATAACAAAACCTAGAATTCTAGGATTTCTAATTTTAGTATACATATCTCAAGTGAAAGATATATTAAAAACCAAGAGACTACCAAATATTAAGAAACTTGATCCTAAAGCTTGAATAATGAAATATTTAACAGCTGATTGACTTTCAGATACACTTTTTTGATAAACTAATATTGGTAAAAACCCAATTAAATTAATCTCCAAACCAGCTCAAATTCCGAGTCAATGAACAGAAGACACAGAAAGCAACGTACCAATTCCTATTACTGATATAAATATATAACCAAATGGAAGTCTTGAAAACATAAGAAAAAGGATAAAATCGAATTACCCAAAACAAAGTTAGCAGCCCTGCTTTACTCCAAGTTTTTTCTTTACTGAGCTCAATCTAAAGAACCTTCATTTCATTCATGAAATAACCCTAAAATAAGAATTATTAAAAAAATAAATGTTCCAATCACCAGAGGGAAAGAAAAGCTCCCTGCTATTCTTGCTAATACTGGGAATAATAAGACAATTTCAACATCAAAAATTAAAAAAATAATAGCTAACAAAAAAAACCGTAAAGAAAATGGTAAACGAGCTGATTTAATAGGATCAAATCCACACTCGAAAGGAGAATTTTTTTCTCGATCTCTAATAGCTCGTTTAGCTAACACTCAACCAAGAGTTATAACAACAACAGATAAAACTAAAGCAATAACTCTTCTAATAAATCTACCTAGCATTTTTAGTACTAGAGAATTATAACATCCCATATTAATCAACATCAATGATTTCCGTTCATCCGGCGTAGTACTTCTGACTTAAATCTATTAAACTAAATGAGTAAATCAATTACATTCTCCTAATTAACAGCTAGGCGCCTCTTTTTGGCTTTCATTTACACCGAAATTAAATATAAAAAGGGACTTTCACCCCCAAAATACGGGCCGAAACCGTATGCAAATTTCTCGCTTTTTATACATCTTATCCTGACCCGAAAGTCTATAAAACTTATTGTCTGAATGCAAATCAGATCTTTTACTTTAAAGTATCAAGTCTTAGCTCTTAGAGGCACTTTTGCCGTTTTTAGATTAAAAATCTAACACTTATATCTCAGTCATCTAAGATAAACCAAAATTAAGATCCCCATCAATAAATTGACAAATAAAGGAATAATCAAACTACATCAACAAAATGTCAATATCATGCAGCTGCCTCAAATCCAAAATGATGACCAGTAGAAAAATGTTGTAATCAAACACGAACTAAACAAACTAATAAGAATGTTCTTCCAATAAGTACATGCAAACCATGGAATCCTGTCGCTACAAAAAAACTTGAACCATACACCCCGTCTGCAATAGTAAAAGAAGCTTCGTAATATTCACAAGCTTGCAAAAAAGTAAAATAAATTCCTAAAATAACTGTTGCTAAAAGTCCTTGTAACCCCCCAGGATTGTCCCCCTCTATTAAACTATGATGAACTCAAGTTACAGTCACCCCTGAAGCTAATAAAACCCCAGTATTTAACAAAGGAACTTCAAAAGGATTTAAAGGAGTAATTCCAGCGGGAGGTCAACATGATCCTAATTCCATCCTAGGAGCTAATCTTCTGTGGAAATAAGCTCAAAAGAACGCAAAGAAAAAACAAACTTCTGAGACAATAAATAAAATTATCCCTCAACGAAGTCCTTTCGACACTTGAATTGTGTGAAATCCTTGATAAGTTGCCTCTCGAATCACATCTCGTCACCATTGAATTATAGTTATAACAATAAGAAATACTCCAAGCAATGCTGTGATATAACCATATCCATGAAATCACCCAGCCAACCCGGATGTTAAAAATAATGCTCCTATAGAACCAGTTAAAGGCCATGGTCTAAATTCAACTAAATGAAAAGGATTACGCGCCAT